TCATATCAATAACTCAATCAAAATGAAATTATCTCCAAGAACAAAATAAATGCCTGTTATGCTTAATATCTTTAGTTTGACCTGTATTAATTCGGCTCTTTATTCGAGTAATTTTGTCTTCGCCAAATTGCCGGAGGCCTATGCTTTTTTGAATCCGATTGTAGATGTTATGCCAGTCATACCTCTGTTTTTTTTTCTCTTAGCCTTTGTTTGGCAAGCTGCTGTAAGTTTTCGCTGAGATCTTTAATATTATCCTAGAAAAGTCAGGATTTATTTCGAAGATTTTATCAATTGGATCAAATAAGTCTCACAATAATGAACCCTCAATTCAAAGAAACTCTTGACTAGACGCGATAAATCTAAATCACCCCATTCAGACCCCATTTTGTTTTCCAATGAAAGACACTAATCCTATTAGTATCCGAATCTTCGAAAATATATAATTTTGGGTATGAAATGCCATTTTAGTAATGAAAGACTCTTATGACAAAAGAATTTTCATAAATTCAAAAATTTTTCTATTTCTAGAAAGCGCCTCATTCATTTCGTGATGTCAAAATAGAATTAGGGTATGTGGTATAAAAACAGACGATCTATTCCCCCTTTTCAAAAAAAAAATGATCTTGGAGATTGTGTAATGCTTACTCTCAAACTTTTCGTTTATACAGTAGTGATATTCTTTGTTTCTCTCTTCATCTTTGGATTCCTATCTAATGATCCGGGGCGTAATCCTGGACGTGAAGAATAAAATGAAAAATGATTTGAAAATTTTGAAAGATCAATGAAATTAAAATATCAAGTCATCGAGGGAGGCGGAAAGAGAGGGATTCGAACCCTCGGTACAAATAACTTGTACAACGGATTAGCAATCCGCCGCTTTCGTCCACTCAGCCATCTCTCCCAATTGAAAAAAATACTATGTTACATTACACATAAAGTAAGGATTAAAAAAGGCTTTCTTTCTATCTTTTTATTATATAGATTAGATATGTATAACTTTTATCAGTAATTCAATTTAGATAAAGTAAGAGCTAAAAAGATCCAATTGTTTTCATTTTGATCGAAAAGGTACTTTTCTTTTACTCCCGCGCCCGGCCCGGCTAGGTATTGACCTAGTCAGGGCCCTTTGCCAAGCCCTTTTTTTGTTCCAACGAATGATAGATAAAACCCTTTATCGGGTTTGAAAACAGAAAGACTTGTTAGTAAATTAAAACAACTCGAAAGTGTGATTTCTTATTATTTTATTCTTTTTTTTTTTACTTACTGTGTTTTATATTTTTTTGTAATAAAAAAGAGATATACAATAAACAAAAAAAACTCTAGACTCTTACACAACGCATTTTTATGTTATGATTTTGGTGCTTTTAGTGAATCGTCTCTATCAAAATGACTTTAGTAAAAAAAAGAAATTCTTATTTAATTTTAGTTATTTAATCTTTTCCTAATTGAATCCCGCAAACAAAAAAAGAAAGTTAACACTCTAATTTTCATGATTCGTTTAGGATCCTATTTTGATTACGTTAAATGCCTCTGTTCGACAAAAGATCCATTTGTATACAATAATCACATTGTAGCGGGTATAGTTTAGTGGTAAAAGTGTGATTCGTTCTATTAATCCCCTTAATAGTTAAGGGATCCCTCGGTTTAATTTATATTCCGATTAAAAACTTTTTTTCTTAAAAGGATTTAATCCTTTACCTCTCAATGACTGATTCGAGGAAAAATAGAAATTCTCGTGATTTGTATCCAAAGGTCAATTGTAAATTGAAAATTGGATTCTAAAATTGCGAAACATAATTATTTAATTGGAAGTATTAATCCAATTTACAAATTATGAATAAAGATCCATGGCTGAAGATAGAAAAGTGGATTTCTAACCGTAACTAAATCTTCAATTTTGAGTTGATAGAGAAGAAATTGAAGCAAAATAGCTATTAAATGATGACTTTGATTTACTAGAGACATCGACATATTGTTTTAGCTCGGTGGGAACAAAGTACTTTTCCTAAGGATTTTTTGAAATAGAAATAAAGAACGAAGGAACTAGAAAGATTGTTACAATTATCTTATTCTAGCGGGATCATCTAAAAAGCAAGTCTTTTTGAATTCAATGTATTCAGACAAAAAAGCTAACATAGATGTTATGGGTAGAATTTTCATTCACATCTTTTTGATCTTTAGATCTAGGAATTTATCTATCTTCCATAAAGGAGCCGAATGAAACCAAAGTTTCATGTTCGGTTTTGAATTAGAGACGTTAAAAATGTTGAATTGAATCGGCGTCGACTATAACCCCTAGCCTTCCAAGCTAACGATGCGGGTTCGATTCCCGCTACCCGCTTTAGACCCTCTCTTATCGAATTCATCTATTCATTCTTTATATTTCTTTCTTAATTAATATTACTAGTAATAGGAAGAAATATAAAGAATGAATAGATAAAACTCTTACTTATATATTTATATTCGCTATTTTCATTCTCTCTATATTAATTAATAATTC